TTTATAAATTCTCCGGGCGGAGAGGTAATATCTGGAATGGGAATATTTGATATGATGCAAGTAGTAGAAGCAGACGTACAGACAGTATGCGTAGGATTAGCCGCTTCAATGGGATCTCTTATTTTGGTCGGAGGAGAAATTACCAAACGTCTAGCATTCCCTCACGCTTGGCGCGAATGATTCTTATTTTCTTAATTTTTAGAAAAGAAAAAAAACTATGCCTAAACCAATATTAAGTAAAAAAAGCATGGCACTTCGAGTTCGATATGCAAAAATAATTTTTTTTTTTTCAAAACCATTAGATTATATATCGAAAGAGTCGTATGAAAAAGGGGTATTTACGATTTTATATAATTATAATACTCTATTTTAGTGTCACAATTCTTTTTTGTTTTCATTTTTCATAGCAGAGACATTAACATTTAACAACAACATTAATTATTTTAATTGAATTTGAAAACAAAAAAGAAACTTTTGGATTGCTGAATAAAAATGAATAAAAAACTACACTAAATAACTAAATAAGAGAGCAACGGAATCATCATATTCTTTAAAAAAGATTCTCAAACAAAAAAGAAAGGTGATTATTATATTTTGGATTAGTTACTGATTTGGGTCTGATAGACCCGGTATATTTTATATATATTTTATATTTCTGCAATGGAAGGTAGATTTCATATTTATAGTAGAGCCGAGCCGTATGCTATATAAAAAAGATGCCTGTACGGCTTTAATTTGAATTTCTTTTTTATATGCCTCCAAGATTAGGAAAAACTCCTATTCTGTTAGACTCTCAGCTCAGGGTAATGATCCATCAACCTGCTACTTCTTTGTTTGAGGGAACAACAGGAGAATGTATACTGGAAGCGGATGAATTACTGAAAATGCGAGAGACTATGACAAATCTTTATGCACAAAGAACAGGCAAAGCTTTCTGGAAGATATACAAAGACATGGAAAGGGATTTTTATATGTCAGCAGAAGAAGCTCAAGCCCACGGAATTGTGGATGCGGTCGGAGATTAAACAAAGTAAAGTCAACAAAGTAAATAAACAGAAGTCCAAAATTCAATGAATGAACATAAATTCAATGAATAAACATAAATAATTAATAAACATAAATAATTAATGAATAATAAACATAAATAAATCAATAATAATAAACATAAATAAATCAATAATAATAAACATAAATAAATCAATAATAATAAACATAAATAATTAATGAAGATAAATAATAAACATAAATAAATCAATAATAATAAATTCAAAAGTTGTACTTACTTACTTACTATAGTGAATTGAAATGTCAATGAATAAAAAGAATAAACATAAATGGGAGACAAAAATTCAATGAAGAATAAACATAAACTAAACATAAATAATTAATGAAGATAAATAATTAATATTTAATGAACATAAATAATTAATTAATGAACATAAATAATTAATATTTAATGAACATAAATAATTAATATTTAATGAACATAATTAATTAATGAACATAAATAATTAATGAACATAAATAATTAATGAACATAAATAATTAATTAATGAACATAAATAATTAATATTTAATGAACATAAATAATTAATATTTAATGAACATAAATAATTAATATTTAATGAACATAAATAATTAATATTTAATGAAGATAAATAATTAATAATTAATGAACATAAATAATCAATGAATAATAAAGAATAAACATAAATGGGAGGCAAAAATTCAATGAATAATAAACATAAACATAAATGGGGGCACAAAATTATATGAATAAGAAAAATAAACAACATCAATTGAAACATCAAGGAGGAACAGAAAATTATATGAAGAAAAAGAATAAGAAAAATAAACAACATCAATCTAAACGTAAAGGGGGAACAGAAAATTATATGAATAAGAAAAATAAACAACTGAAACGTAAAGGAGGAACAGAATATGAAGAAAAAGAATAAACAACATAAACAACAACAACTGAAACAACTGAAACCTAAAGGAGGAACAGAATATGAAGAAAAAGAATAAACAACTGAAACAACAACAACTGAAACCTAAAGGAGGAACAGAATATGAAGAAAAAGAATAAACAACTGAAACAACAACAACTGAAACCTAAAGGAGGAACAGTAAACAACAACAATATGAAGAAAAAGAATAAACAACAACAACTGAAACAACTGAAACCTAAAGGAGGAACAGAAAATTATATGAATAAGAAAAATAAACAACTGAAACGTAAAGGAGGAACAGAATATGAAGAAAAAGAATAAACAACTGAAACAACTGAAACAACAACAACTGAAACAACTGAAACAACTGAAACAACAACAACTGAAACAACAACAACTGAAACAACAACTGAAACAACAACTGAAACAACTGAAACAACAACAACTGAAACAACAACAACTGAAACAACAACAACTGAAACAACAACTGAAACAACAACAACTGAAACAACAACTGAAACAACTGAAACAACAACTGAAACAACTGAAACGTAAAGGAGTAACAGAAATGAATAACGAAAATAAACAACATGAATCTAATGGTAAAGGAGTAACAGAAAATGATATGAATAACGAAAATAAACAACATGAATCTAATGGTAAAGGAGTAACAGAAAATGATATGAATAACGAAAATAAACAACATGAATCTAATGGTAAAGGAGTAACAGAAAATGATATGAAGCAAAATAATATTATAGAACTGTCAAATTATCCTCCGCCTCCACCTCCTCTATTGGGTTTGCTTTTGAAGCTTTTGACGCGAGTAAGTCCTAAAGTAAAGTTGTTGTTAATACTAAAAAAAAGAGAGTTCTTGTTAATACTAAAAAAAGGAGAGTTATTGTACAGAATCAACATATTTCTCAAGGAAATAAAAGAAAAAAACGTACTGTTTTTTTTCTTTTATTTTGCTTTTTATATAATAAAAAAGAAATTGGAAAGAAAAGGAATAAAAATGAATAAATATTTGTTAGTCTTTTACCTAGTTAGTTTTTATTTTGTCTTACTTTTGATTTTTTAAGGAATAAAAATGAATAAATATTGGTTAGTCTTTTACCTAGTTAGTTTTTATTTTGTCTTACTTCTGATTTTTTTATGATTTATTATTATCAATAAATTAATAAAAAGTATAGTAGTATAATTCAGTATAGGAATTATACTACTATACTTTTTAACTTTTTATCTTTACTTAAAATTTACTTAAAAGAAGTATTCATGAATAATAAAGGATTACTCAAATAACCCTTTCCAAAAAAGTATTACTCAAAAGTATTACTCAAAAGTATTATCCCCCAACTATTTGCAAACAAAGTATTATAGACTCAAAAGGATTACTCATGAGTAAGAAATTAAAAAGTATTCCTGAAAGGTATTACCCATCAATACAGGATTTGCTATTTTAATTTTAGCTTTTTAATTGTCTTACCAACCGGATTTTATAGAATCTAAAAAATTCATAATTATCCGGTTAGGATTGATCTAAACCAGCTCATTATATATATATGACTCACCATGCCAACTATAAAACAACTTATTAGAAACACAAGACAGCCAATCCGAAATGTAAAAAAATCTCCCGCTCTTCGGGGATGCCCTCAGCGCCGAGGAACATGTACTAGGGTGTATGTGCGACTCGTTTAGATCATAGACTAAAATATAAAAATCTAGTCTATTAATATTAATAAGAATTATATATATAATTCTATTGTGTATAAAATTTATGGTTTCGATTGGTGCAAACCGAATCACCTTAATTTGTAATTTAAGATGAAAAATACTTTCCCATTGGTAACAAATAGTTATCCATTAAGCGGGAAAAATCCAATTTTAAATAAAAAATTATGCCCTAAATTTTGCAATAACGGACTAAGAGGGTCAACTACCCAGCTAATCTTCATACTTAAATACCGTTACTGTATAGCTAGATTTTGTTGTGAAAGACCTATTACTAGATATTTCATGGGTAGAGCCCATAAGTGTGAACTGTACAAGTTCACAATAACATTGATTGAATGAGAGGATTCAATGAAAGAGGAGGCTCCGGTGTATAGAGAGGACCTCACCGTTTAACAAGTAATCATAGAAACGATGGAACCCACCATTTCTTTGTCTATTTCTATTAAATTAACTATGCTTTTTTGAATAGCTAGTATCAATAGAATTTCTTATTAAGAGGTTAAATACTTAGAAAAAAAAATAAAAAAAAAATGGTGGTTGGGAAGGTTATAGCAGCAAAAGCCATTGGAATTTTTATTTTATACATTGGAAGAATACTTTTTGTTATTAATAGACTTAGGAAGGGTAAAAGAATAACTGAAAGAAAAAAATAAAATAGTTATTCATCAAAGTCTCATTTATTCAATGACCAGAGTTAAACGAGGATCTATCGCTCAAAAACGGAGGGCAAAAATTCGTTCCTTTACATCAAGCTTTCGCGGAGCTCCTTCAAAACTTACTCGAACTAGTTCGCAACAGAGAATAAAAGCTTTTGTTTCGGCTCATCGGGATAGAGATAGGAAAAAAAGGGATTTTCGCAGTTTGTGGATCAGTCGAATAAACGCAATAATTGCCCAAAATAAAAACATCGTATACTGTATTTATAGTAAATTAATGTATAATCTGTACAAGAGTCAATTGCTTCTTAATCGTAAAATAGTTGCACAAATAGCTATATTAAAGGGGAATTGTCTTTTTATGATTGCCAAGGAGATCATACAAAATTAAAAATTCCCCGGAGACTCAACTCCGGGAAGGTGGTAGAATAAAAGAGATTTGTATGATAAAATAGAATTCATATGACAAAGTTATCAAAATAAATAAACAACCACGCTCAAAAAAATTATTATTCTTCACCTATTATCTTTTTTCTTACAACGCAACATCCTCAATAGGATTGTCGTATTTTTCTAAAAAAATATCAATCCCCATTGAGTTAAAGTTTCGATTCAAAATGAAATTGACTTGAAGAGTAACTCTATTTTTTTTTTTTTTTTAGAACAGTAGTACGAGTTCTAGTGATCGACTCGCGTTTTTCATATTTTTTTTTTCCATTATTAACAAAAGGTAACGAATTAACAAAAGGTAACAAAGATAAAATACGAGCTTGTTTTATAGCAATCGTAATTAATCGTTGTTGTTTTAAGGTTGATTTATTCACGCGTCTAGATAATATTTTTCCTTGTTGACTAATAAGTCGATAAAGTAAACTCATGTTTTTATAATCAATTCGATCCCCCGATTGGATCGGAGACAAACTCCTACGAAAAGATTGCTTAGATTTAACAAAGAGTCGCTTAGATTTATCCATGGTTTGTTTATTCCTATACCGAAAATCCCATTTCTTATAAAAAAGGATTTGTTTTATTTATATTCTTTTTTTTTTTTTAATATATATATTTGTTATATAAGGAAATATATGCTATTTATAGATTGTTATATATATATAATTATTATATATAATATAACATAATTTATAGAATTTACCTCCTAAGGGTGACACACAAGCAATCCATTTTCTCTATTTCTTTATCTCGACGTGAATCGTATGTTTGCAACAAAAGGGACAGAATTTTCTCAATTCCAATCGACTAGGTGTATTGTGTCGATTCTTTTGAGTAATATATCTAGAAATACCCCTAGATTCCTTATTAACACTCTTTTTATCACAACTGCTACATTCCAAAATAACAGTTATTCGTATATCTTTACCCTTGGCCATGAACCTCCTTTGGTTTTTTTTGATTCACTTAACTCTTCTATTTTAAGATTCGAAGCGAAGAAGAAAAAAGTATAAGTTGATAATTCAAAATCAAATTATCAAAGATTTTGTTCCAATTAAGTTTATTTTTATATAGTACAGTAATAATTCAGTAATACAATCATTTAGAACTATATTTCGAATCCCAGTACAGTATTTCATTTTTCATTTAAATATGTTGTATGATATTATGGACCCCCCAAGTATTCTATTACAATTCCATATTCTGGTCTCACTCGATTATTAAATTAATAGCAATGGAATTGAATTGAATTAATACTTCAATTCCATTGAAACCTGGGAAAAACTCCTAATTTCACTGAGGCCAAATCCACCTTTCTTAATTTAATTTGCTCTTTTTTTTCGAACTGATTCTAGTCTAATTAGAAAAAAAAAAACGAACGAAGAGGGATTTAATCACAGATATTTTATTGGATCTCTAATCTTTGTCACCCCTTCCCGTGCCGTGCCAATAACTAGAATCAAAAAAAGGGGAATGTCAATGCATCCGGGAATAAACGATTGATTTCTATCAAGAGACCCGCTAGAACCGCGAACCATAGAGTACTTGCCACTGGTGCCACAGAGAGATATGTTTTTAGATCTCGCATTTCAAATCCTCCTTCGTTTTTTCTTGTAATTTTTAATACATAATAATACAGAATTACATATAGGAATATGATCAAATCTTTTATTTTTATAATAATAACACTTTTATTTGTCGGGGGAAGTCCGAATTCAAATTGAATTGTACAATGATTAATTATATATTTTTATTTTTTATAGAGTATTATTTTTATTTATTATTTTATTCAAATAATTATATTATAATAATATTATATTCTATATATATAATATATATATTTTTGAAATTTTGAATTCTATATATCTATATAAAAGAATCTTTTAAATTATTATATTTTTTATATTTTAATTAATTAATATACTCTTTATGTTCTTGTTATTATACTCTTTATATTGTTAATATTTATATTATATTATAGATCCTATCTATTCTCTGTATTTTAATTAAATTTAATAGAATTAAATTATTCGATAAGAATATTCGTATTGATATCTTATTTATACGATATAATAAAGTAAAAAAAAATGACAGGATATATATTATTATTTATATATATATATAATGGAAAAATGTGGAAAACAAGACAAAAAGTCTTTACAATGACAATGGAAACCAATGTAAAGGGATGTAGCGCAGCTTGGTAGCGCGTTTGTTTTGGGTACAAAATGTCACAGGTTCAAATCCTGTCATCCCTATCCCTAACTAGTAGTTATCGTATCAGCAGTAACAATCGATCAATTGCGACCGATTCAAATTGATACATACTCAATATGAATAGTTCTCCATATTGAGTATGTATGCATGCATGCATGCAAGATCTATTGCCATCACAAAAAATTATTTATGAAAAGAAAGCGCTCTTAGTTCAGTTCGGTAGAACGCGGGTCTCCAAAACCCGATGTCGTAGGTTCAAATCCTACAGAGCGTGATTCCGCCCCATTCTTCTTAGATTGAGAATGACACTTAAATCTTAAATAATGGGATAACAGTCTAATCAAAAGTTTTAATTTGATCTACTGTGAATTAGTATTCAAACAAAGAAATGGGAGGTCAATAAACAAGAGAGATGTTACTTCAATCAAATCAATCAAATATCCAACTGATCACCACGTCGGTATTGTAAATATGCCGTTACAAATAATCCA